ACATAATGGGCTGGTTTAGATCGATCCTAACCAGACGATTGGGAATTACTTCTAGTTACTAGAATATTAAACCTGTTAAGAAGATAAAATCTCAAATTACAGGTTTGTGTAAAATTCCTTCTTTTTTTTTTTTTGATTTTGGTGGAATCGATACAAAATCAACAATTCCATAAGCTTGGGCTTCTGTTGCTGACATAAAAACATCCCTTTCCAGGTCTTCGTGTACAACCCAGACGGGTTTGCCCGTTCTTTCTGCATAAACCTTTGTGATAGTTTCGCGCAGTTTGAGTAGTTCTTCCGCTTCCAGGAGACATTCTTCCACTGGTGCCCCAAAAAAATAACTAGCAGGTTGATGGATCATTACCCTGATGACATAATAAATAGTTCATCTATCTCGCATGATGAGGCGAAGAAAAAAGAGAAAGAATACCAAGAAAAAAAGATAGAATTGAACAACCGTACGGGCATCTTTTGCACATTGCATACGGCTCTACAATGGAATTTACTTTTACCCTCCATCCAAGAAAGATAAAAATAGGATCTATGAGATCCAGATTGGTAAATTCCAATTACCACCCTTACTTTTCCGAGTAAAAAAAATACTATGATGGCTCCGTTGCTTTCTATATTTATTTCATCAGTGATTCAGCAATCCCAAAGTTTCTTTTCGTTCCAATCAAATAAAATACGGGAAAAATAATCTTCTTTTTTCTTTTCGTATTCTTTCATAACATAAAGATTGTTAAGAGCCTTCCGTTGTGAAAACAAAAAAGTTTGTGACGCTGAAATGAACCCCCGATAGATAAAATCGGAAATACCCCTTATCTCATACTACTCTCTCGATACATAATCTAATGTTTTGAAAAAAGAATACACTAATTTTCTCATATCGAATTCGAAGTGCCATGCTATTATTACTTAATATTCCTATTCTATTTAGATTTCATATGGCGAAGGCATAGTTTTCTTTTTTTCTCTCAAATAAAAAACTCATTGGCGCCAAGCGTGAGGGAATGATATACGTTTGCTAATTTCTCCTCCGACCAGGAGAAAAGATCCCATTGAAGCGGCTAAACCCATACATACTGTATGTACATTTGGTTTCACAAATTGCATAGTATCAAAAATAGCCATTCCGGGTACTATCCATCCGCCAGGAGAGTTTATAAATAAATAAAGCTCTTGCTTCTCATTCTCTATACTGAGATATATCATAAGACTAATAAGTTGGTTCGAGATCACGCTATCAACCCCTTGGCTCAAAAAAAGGAGTCTGCTTCGATAAAGTAGGCTGATTAGGATCAAATTGTATCCCTTAGGAACCGTACATGCAACTTTTGATGCATACGGTTCAAAAAAAATCGCGAAAAAAATCAATGTGTAGATTCCCGCCCTCTTTCTTTTTCTTTTTTCAGACTTTTCTTTTTTCATAGCAGGCTCTTTTTAATCTCTAACGAAAGCACTTTGTCTTCCAGTTTTTAAGAAAGATGGGGTTTAGCCCCTTTCCCTATTAATCATTATTAATCCTATTTATTATTAGAATATTATTCTAATAATATAGATAATAATATTATAATAGAGAAAAAGAATTCACTAAACTTATCGAATTAACTTCTCATTGATGTATTGTTTCATCGATATCCAATACAAATCACGATGTCATTTTCTTGTTCCTGAATGGGCCTCTTCAATTCTTTTAGGTTTATGCTCTACTCCGGGTAAAGATTTGCCCGATTTTGATTTGCACATATAGGACAAATGCCCCCAATACCACTTCTTTTTATTTTGCTACGACTTCTTTTTTTTTCAATTCCTATTTCATTTCATTCATGCCTTCCGCCAAATATCCGATGGATTCATCATCTTACTCGATTGATTAATAATTTGAGATCACTCCTATTTATAAATTTATAAATAGAAATCGTTTCAAGTAGTAATCATAGATAGTAATCATAGATCTATTACCAATTGGGTTTTTCTAAACAGAGCCTGAATACTTCATTTTATTGGTTCAACCAAGCCAACCATAAATTATTTTCATTTGAATTGATAATATTAATCCGGATACCCTCCAAAAATGGATCTAATTGTACTTCACGCTCCAAACTTTTGATGATTCAATCAATCTTTCTTGGGTGAAACAGAGGATATCTCGATCGGAGGAGAGAACGGGGCAATCCCATATGACCCAATATATCTGACAAGCCGCACTATATGTCAACCCAAGCTGCATATGGCTCTCCGGGATTTCGAAGAGGTATTTTTGGAACACCAATAGGCATTAAATGAAAGAAAAAAATTAAGTACTATATTTCACTTTGATGTGGAAACATAACAATGGGTTTATTGTCTTCATAAGATTGATTGGTCTTTAGCATATTTTATCCATTGATTCATCAAAAAGTCTATAAAGATAAAAGAAAACCCGAATAAAGTAAAATTCGTACGAATCGGACTTTCCAATGATGAACAAGTATGGACACATTCGCTCATCGAAAGT